GAAAGGAGAAAGCACGGATAGAAATAGCAGAAGCCTGGGATACCATTCCACTTGCTCAAGTAATAAGAGGTTCCATGTTAATAATTCAATCTACTCTTAGAAAATATATTTTATTTCCTTCATTGATAATAGCTAAAAATATTGGCCGGGTGTTATTATTGCAATTTCCTGAGTGGTCTGAGGATTTAAAGGAATGGAATAGAGAAATGCATGTTAAATGTACCTATAATGGTGTTCAATTATCAGAAACAGAATTTCCGAAAAATTGGTTAATAGATGGCATTCAAATAAAGATACTATTTCCTTTCTGTCTGAAACCTTGGCACAGATTTAAGCCGCGGTCTTCTCATACAGATCAAATGAAAAAGAAAGGTCAAAAAGATGATTTTTGTTTTTTAACCGTTTGGGGAATGGAAGCTGAACTTCCCTTTGGTTCTCCCCGAAAAGGACCTTCCTTTTTTGAACCCATTTTTAAGAAACTCGAAAAAAAAATTGGAAAATTGAAAAAGAAGTATTTTCTAGTTCTAAAAGTTTTAAAAGAAAGAACAAAATTATTTATAAATATATCAAAAAAAACAAAAAAATGGATTGTAAAAGGCATTCCATTTTTAAAAAGAATAATAAAAGAACTATCAAAAATAAATTCAATTTTATTATTTAGATTGAGAGAAGAATATAAATCAAGCGAAACTAAAAAGGAGAAAGATTCTATAACCGGCAATAAGATAATTCATGAATCTTTTAGTCGAATTCAATCTACAGATTGGACAAATTTTTTCCTGACAGAAAAAAAAATGAAGGATCTGACTTATAGAACAAGCACAATCAGAAATCAAATAGAAAGAATTACAAAAGAGAAACAAAAAGTAACTCCAGGAATAAATGTTAGTTCTAATAAAACAAGTTATAATGCTAAAAGATTCGAATCACCAAAAAAGATTTGGCAAATATTAAAAAGAAGAAATACTCGATTAATCCGTAAATTACATTTTTTTATAAAAATTTTCACTAAAAGAATATACATAAATATCCTGTTGTCTATCACTAATATTTCCAGAATTAATATTAATATACAACTTTTTCTTGAATCAACAAAAAAAATTATTGATAAATCTATTTACAATAATAAAAAAAATCAAGAAAGAGTTAATAAAACAAATAAAAATACAATTCACTTTATTTCGACTATCAAAAAGCCAGTTTATATTATTAGTAATAAGAATTCGAAGCATAATTTTTGTGACTTATCCTCCTTGTCACAAGCATATGTGTTTTACAAATTATCAGAAACCCAAGTTCTTAACTTGTATAAGTTAATCTCTATTCTTCAATATCACGGAACATCTTTTTTTCTTAAGACTTCAATAAAAGATTATTTTAGAGCACAAGGAATAATTCATTCTGAATTAAGACATAAAAAACTTCGTAATTCTGGAAGAAATCAATGGAAAAACTGGTTAAGAGGTCATTATCAATACGATTTATCTCAGATTAAATGGTCTAGATTAATAGTACAAAAATGGCGAAATCAATGTCGTAAAATTCAAAATCAAGATTTAACCAAAGCAGATTCATATGAAGAAGACCAATTAATTTATTCCAAAAAACAAAATGATTACGGAGTATATTCATTATCAAATCAAAAAGATAATTTTCAAAAATACTACTATAGATATAATATTTTATGTTATAGATCTATTAATTATGAAAAAAAGAGGGACCCATATATTTATGGATCACCATTCCAAGTAAATAAGAATCAAGAGAGTTCTTATAATTACAACACGCATAAAGGCAAATTTTTTGATATACTAGGAGATATCCCGATCAATAATTATCTAAGAAAAAGTGATATTATGTATATGCAAAAAAATCCGGATAGAAAATATTTTGATTGGAAAATTATCCATTTTTGTCTTAAAAAGAAAATGGATATTGTGGATATTGAGGCCTGGATCAAGATCGATACCAACAATAATAAAAATACTAAGACGAGAACTAATAATTATCAAAAAATTGATAAAATTAATAAAAAAGATCTTTTTTATCTTATGATTCATCAAGATCAAGAAATCAATTCACCCAATCAAAAAAAAATCTTTTTTGATTGGATGGGAATGAATGAAGAAATGCTAAGCCGTCCTATATCGAATCTGGAATTTTGGTTCTTCCCAGAATTTGCACTACTTTCTAATGCATATAAAATTAAACATTGGTTTATACCAAGCAAATTACTTTTTTTAAAAAAAAATATAAATGAAAATGATAGTGAAAATAAAAACATCAATAGAAAGCAAAAAGGGGTTATATCATCGAATGAAAAAACAAATTTTGAATTAAAGAATCAAAAAGAAAAAGAATACACAAATCTAAGAGATCTTAGATCAAATGCACAAAACCAAGGAAATCTTGTATCTGTTTTCTCAAATCAACAAAAAAATATTGAAGAAGATTATTCGGAATCAGAAATGAAAAAACGTAAAAAGAAAAAACAATACAA